ATTACTTTGCTAATGTTTCAAAAAACTACATTTGAATTTTTTATGATGTTTAAATTAACTTCATTTCAGAATATCTGTTTCTCAATAGTATCTGTCGCTACTTTCAAAATTTAAATGGAGAATCCCATTTTTAAATGAAACAATTACAATTCACAATTTTGCACAATTATATATTTCTTAATAATATCTATTTAAAAGTAAAAGAAGTTATGTTTGTTCAATAAATTTTATTATATTTTTTGTTTGTCCACCACTACACTATTACTTATTTTATGTAATAAACCTAAAAAGGGTTTATGATAAACCTCTAACAAAATGAAACTACTACAAATAGAAATAGTTGACACTACAAAGGGGTGTGGAAAATTCCTAGTCTTGTGGCAAAGACTCGGAAGACAAATAATCCCTCTTAGAATACCTTGTTCCTCTCATTCATTTTATACTTGAGTCTAATAAATTTGATTCAGTATATGGGATTTTAATTTGACAATAGTGACATAATCATACCCCTTCGAGTTTGATTGAAAAAACAAGATTATGACTAGTAATGCGGTACAAGTAATTCCACAAATCTATATAGAAAAACACTATAAACAAGCATCATAAGTTTTTTGATCATACAGAATTACATAACACAATTTACAAAAAAATAGGATTCGTTTTAGAACTTGGTATTCATAAATCCTCATATCTAGAAATTCATTTCGGATAATTGAACCTTCTCAAACTGTTTCTTTTTAAGAACCAAAAAGATTTGTGCCAAAATAATAGATGCCAAAAAGAGCAAAAGGCCTTGTACGCGTAATGGATCTTGAAGGACTATTTCCGCATCCCCCTGACCAAATCCCCCCACATTAGGATTACTCGTTAATGGTTGATCCAGTTTAATAGATTCACCCTCGGAAACAAGAAGTTCTGGCCCTGGAGGGATAATATCAACCACTTGCACTTGACGTCCATCCGATGTATCCGATATAGTTATTTCGTATCCCCCTTTTTCTTTTCGTATGATTTTGCTTACTATACCCGCCGCTGTAGAATTATAAACATTATTGTTACTCTTGCTCCCGTCGGGATAAATCTGACCCCTTCCCCTGTTTCCGCCTACGTATATGGGATATTTTAAGAAGTGAGCGCCTTTCTTAGTAGCGGGGTCCGGGGAAAGAATAGGAAAGGTGATTTCACTATATTTTTGACCGGGAACAGGACCTATCACAAGAATATTTTTTTTAGTGGGGCAATAGCTCTGAAAAGACAGATTTCCCATCTTTTCTTTAATCTCGGGCGAAATACGATCGGGGGGGGCTAATTCAAAACCCTCGGGTAAAATAAGAACAGCCCCCACATTCAAGGCTCCCTTTTTACCATTAGCAAGAACTTGTTTCAGTTGAAGATCATAAGGAATTCGAATAACTGCTTCAAATACAGTATCAGGTAGTACCGCTTGTGGAACCTCGATATACACGGGTTTGTTCGCTAAATGGCAATTGGCACATACAATACGGCCGGTCGCTTCTCGTGGATTTTCATAACTCTGCTGTGCAAAAATGGGATACGCATTTGAAATGGGTGTCCAAGTTATTATATATATGAATATGATGAGCGATACGGAAATGAATCGAATAATCTCTTCCTTTATCCAAGAAAAGGTATTTCTAGTTTGCATGGTCCAATCATTGATCCAAAAAATTTCTACAATAAAATTAGATAAGTCACTAGTCTAGTTCCTTATCTAGGATTCTGATATTTAATGAAATAATTTGGATGGAATATTAAAGAAATCCCCCAGGTGACTAGAAAGAATAAGTACGTTTTTTACTCTTTTACTTATGTACAATGCCGAGCCGATGTACAAAGTAACAAACATTGTAATTGGCCCGTTTGATCATTTTTCAATCATTCATTGAATGATAAATCACTACAAGTGACGGAGATACACGATTTAAATAACGAAAAATCAAATATTTTAAAATTGTATCTAAAATGACTGGAAAAGTCGAAACAAGACCGGATATAATTTGATCATAACGATCAAATCCAAAATCTTTGTAGATAGAGCCAATCATTAGTTCCCAACCATGGGTCGAATGGAATCCTATGCATAAATCGGTTAATAAAAGAATAGAAAAAGCTTTGAGCGTGTCGCTCAAATTATAGATAAATTCTTGAAGACAAGAGTTAAGAAAAATAAGTTCTTCATTCCCGAGAATAGAATAAAGACTTAGAATAAGGAAATAAATTATATTTGTTGATAAATGTAAAATACGACTCTCATTGTGCACCTTAATCAATTGGATCGTTTCTTTGTAGACTCCGACATGAAGCTTTTGTAAACGCCCTTCCGGGTATTCCTTTAGCATTTCATCGAAGAGGGATAGTTCCTCTAATTCGATGAATTTTTTTAGAATACCCTTTTCCTGAATATCCAAAAAAATTTCGGAGGGCCTAGTATTACACCAATTATTAACCCAAGATTTCAGACTTTTGTTAAATGTAAATGAGAGAGAGATCCCCCAAGGTAAAAATACTAGAGATGCAAGGTAGAGAAGGGAAATAAATGTTTTATTTTTTGCCATTTGCCTGTCTGTGAATTTTGAAATGAACTTGTCTCATTCCTTGTCTCATTCGTCGACTCTATACGATACTAATATTTTGATCCAGTACAAGTCTCGAGCCTATATCCCTATTTTTTTTGTGATTCAGTACCGCGGTTGGTCCTTGAATTTATAAAAAATAGAGAGGAAAACAATATAGAAATACAGAAATAGAATAATAAAGAGTCCATAAATGAATAAAAAAATTCTTTCAATATATATCAATTGCTCAAATTCGAAGCAATCGTCTCTTTTGGATGAATGCATGAAAGATCCATTTCAAATTAATGAATATTATTAAAATTTCGAGACGCAAGAACTCCCCAGTTATCAATACATCAAACCATTTCGAAAAAAAAACTCAACGGTGAACCGCAAATAAAGGAATAATTAGGATAAATTCTTTATTCCGAATTCCGAAATGTTTTGATATATGAGATGAATCTATTATTTGAATTTCTTACTTATTTCGTTACTGAATTGATTTAAGTGAATTTAAATACGCAAAAAAAAAAAAAAAGAATTTATGGACAAAAACGATTTCGTTTTATGGTTGTTCCGCGTACTTTGTACTTTTGTTCTAATCAGAGTTCGGCAGAAACTTCAGTTAAGTTCTGTTATAGAAAAAAGAGAAAGAGAATTCTTTCTTAAAAGAAAAAACTATCTTAAAAGAAAAAACTATAACTCAAACTCAAGAATTCTCTTTTTTTTTTTCAAAATACTTCAATTGGTACACACAAGAAATAGGCCAATTCCGCGGCTTTCTGTTCAATTTCTCGTAGAGTCAAATTCTCATCGATACGAGTCAAGGGAATGGACCCCTGGCCTCTGATTTCGATATAAAGTATAGGACGAGAAAAAAAAACCTCTTTAACTTCTATTCTGATGGATTGAATGTCTTTCATAAGGAATCGCAGGAAGATCCGACGATTTTTTCCAGGAAAGCCCCAACGAAAAATACACACTATTCCTTCTTTTCTATCGAATCGATCATAACCGCTACCCACATTCCACGCAATTGTGCACCACAAATACGAACTAATAAAAAGACTCGCAATTCCATAGAAAGACATCACGATTCCTTGTGGAAAAAAAATGATTTGCTGAGAGGGAAATAAGGGTATAAAATTCTTACCAAGATAACTATAATTTCCAACCAATAAAAACCCTAATGCACCTAAAAAAAGGATAAGGGCCCAGCAGAAATTACTCGGTTTTCGAGACCCCGCTATAAGTTCTATCCATATATGGTCTGATCGCCAACTCATACTATACTAGATCTAGTTACATTGTATTGTAATTGGGAGGTAGCATAGCCCCAATAAATTTGACTTTAATTTGCTTGTTTCCGAAATAACCCTCATCAACTAGCACTAATATGACGTTAAGTTTTAGGAGTAATTCATCAATTGTTTAGAGTTAAACTAAAAAATAACATCCCTTTTTTCTGTATATGATTTCTTATAGATATCCACAGACATGTAAATATATTTACTTTACGCTTCAGAAATTTTCCCGATACCCATTTTTTTTTTTCAAATTTATTTTCAAAAAGCTATAAGTCATTTACTCATATATGATGTTTATGCATACCAGCTCCTGCTCGGAGGAAACTGCCCGGTATACGATATTCTACTAAATAGACATTTGTGTTATGATCCAAGTAAGCCGCCGCCTAAGCCTAAAAAAAAAAATAGATACAATTCCCATACATAAATAATACCTAAAAAATCTTGTTTTTTTGAACATGAAGAGATAAAGAAACCATAGCAATTGCTGGAAATACTAAGCCCACTAAAGGCACAAAAATCGCGGGTAAGTTGCTGATAGTTGTCATAGAATGGGTACCTCGATTTAATATTTATACCTGTTATTTATTGTTATTGTTATATTTGTTATTATATTACCATTTTAACCTGTTATTGTTATAAAGATATCTTATACTATATATAGAATTATACTTAAATATAGAATTCTACTTAAGTGAGTATTGAATATATACAAAGAAATATAAAATAGAAGAGTATATTATGTATATATACTAAGATATAATAAAGAATAAATAGAATAGGGAGTATATATAAATACTAATATATAGAAAGATACTAATATATCTAGTAAGTATATAATAAATGGAATGGGAATCAAAAGTGTAAATAAATGGCTTATTCATCTTTATATATGAAATAGATGTATGATAATCCACTTATTTTGATTCTTTTTAATTATTAGTCTATTCTATTTATTCTAAATTTTTTCTAGTATATTAAAATTTGAGAATATTAATTTAATTGTGATAAAAAAAAAATATCCTCAAAATTTTTTCTATACTTCCATTTTATGTTACCAAAGAAAAATACATTCTTCAGACTTTTACTTTGATTTCTATAAACTAAATTAGACTAA